AGGTGGATGTCCTAGAGGATAAATGGATTTCTTTTTGGATCTATATCACTCTATTTTTGTTAATGTCGTTTATTTTATAATCTATGATGATAATGATTGATAAATTAGAAAATCGGACTTCTTCCTTCAATTGGTATTTTTGCTTATCTTCGTATCTTTAAAAAAAACTATTGAACTTAGGAAAGTGTTTTACAAGCATATGTATAAAAAAAGAAAATAGTTTATTTAGCTCTTTCATGCCTACAATAACTAGTTATTTCGGTTTTCTACTAGCAACTTTAACTATAACCTCAGGTCTATTTATTGGTCTGAGCAAAATACGATTTATTTGAAATAAATAAATTTGCAGTATTCCATCTATTCTTTAGTTCATTAACGTGTCAATTTTTAATTCTTGGTTATTGAGATTTATGGGCAATATAGATTAATATTTAAGGATAGATATTACCTCTCTTTTTTTTTCTTTTCAAAAAAATTCAAATGATTGAAGTTTTTCTATTTGGAATCGTCTTAGGTCTAATTTCTATTACTTTGGCTGGATTATTTGTAACTGCCTATTTACAATACAGACGTGGTGATCAGTTGGACCTTTGATTAATTAATACCTTGTTAATTTGACCTCCTGTGGATTAAAGAAAGTAGGAGGTCAAATTCAGATTGCTGTTCTCTTTTTTCCGAAAAATTTTTGACTTACCAAAACAATAACAGAATCACGCTCTGTAGGATTTGAACCTACGACATTGGGTTTTGGAGACCCACGTTCTACCAAACTGAACTAAGAGCGCTTTTCTTATCACAAAAAAGAAGACTGTACAGAAAAATATTCTTTTTTTTTTAACTCCACCATGTCTTCAATGCCTACGTTATCAATATTATCATATAAGATATAATATAAATTAAAGATTAGGTATGTCCAATTTGAATTGATTTCAATTGACCCTTTGTTTGTTATTACTCAGAAGTGAAACAAAAAGAATAGGTAGGAAAAGAATAGGTAGGGATGACAGGATTTGAACCTGCGACATTTTGTACCCAAAACAAACGCGCTACCAAGCTGCGCTACATCCCTTTCAATTGGCCTACAATGTCATTGTAGAGAATCCCTGAATTGTTTTCTATATATACATTTCATTTTCTTTATTGATTGAGATACCCAACTTATCTTGTCATTTCTTTATCTCATATCATATAACATATAATAATAATGAACTTCTAGACATGTGAAAAATAAAATGGAAAACTCGTCATAAATTTGGCAAATGCTTGGGTGGAAAGGGGTGTATTTTATTCTTTTAATTAATAATTTAAAAAAGAAAAGCAAAATCTTATCTATCAAATCCTTGGGGATTTCTAATTGAATTAGGAGTTTCGCGTACAAAACAAAAAAAAGTGGCCTTTAATCACATATAAACCGAATCATATATGTATTATCATTATGTATTACAATAAAATTTCTTTATTAAAATTCTAATAAAGAAGGAGGATTTTAAATGCGAAATCTAAAAACATATCTATCCGCAGCACCAGTAATAAGTACCCTATGGTTCAGTTCTTTAGCAGGTCTGTTAATAGAGATCAATCGTTTTTTCCCGGATGCGTTGACATTCCCCTTTTTTTCATTCTAGTTATTAACCCGGGGGGTGAGGAAGATTAGAGATACAATGAAATATCTGTGAATACTACCTCCCCTCTTTTTTTATTCGAATAAGTTCGAAAAGAAAAAGAATAAAAGTAAATTATCCCCTCAGTGAACCTCGTAACTTGGGGGCGGGCTTAAAGTAAATTACTTTCAATTAAATTAAGAGAACAGAAGTGCAAATGTGGTTTGGGCAACAGTATCATACAAGATGTTTAACTAAAATGCAAATATTGTACTGCAATTTGAATCGAAACTTCTAATGTAAATTAGACATAGACATGTATTTCGTCGTGTAGAAAAAAATGCATTTAGTTAGTTGTACACTCTCTACATTTCACTTTATTCACTTTATTCTATACATTCACTTAGATATACTTAGTATAATTAGATATACTTAGTATAATCTAATTTAAAATCGCTGTAGTACTTAATTTTGACTATATTGGTTGCAACAAAATCTCTCATAATTTCGAGTTAGCCACTTCTATTTTTTTGTCCCTTTCTTCGTCGTTTCGGATCGGAAAATCAAAGAAATCGGAAAATCAAAGAAAAGAGTTGAGTGAATAAAAAAAACCAAAAGGAGGTTCATCATGGCCAAGGGTAAAGATAAAGATGCCCGAGTACGGGTTATTTTGGAATGTAACAGCTGTCTTCGAAATAGCGTTAATAAGAAATCAACAGGCATTTCCAGATATATTACTCAAAAGAATCGACACAATACGCCCAGTCGATTGGAATTGAGAAAATTCTGTCCCTATTGTTACAAACATACAATTCATGGAGAGATAAAGGAATAGATGGAATCGATGTCACCTTTACAAATACAAAAGAAGAAGAAAAATGAAATATTAATATATCATATGTTAATACATATTTAAATATAAAAATAGAAACAATCAAAATTGGATTTCTTAATTCTAAATAATTATCATTAGCCGATCTGGTCGAACGAAATCGAATTTTCGAAATAAATAAATAAGGGAGAAACAAACCATGGATAAATCCAAGCGACTTTTTCTTAAGCCCAAGCAGAAGCGGTCTTTTCGTAGGCGTTTGCTCCCGATCCAAACGGGGGATCAAATTGATTACACAAATGTAAGTCTCATTAGTCGATTTATTAGTGAACAAGGAAAAATATTATCTAGACGGGTGAATAGATTGACTTTAAAACAACAACGATTAATTACTCTTGCTATAAAACAAGCTCGTATTTTATCTTTATTACCCTTTCTTAATAATGAAAATTATGAAAGAAAATTGGAAAAAGGCAAATTGGCCTATAGGCCTGCCGATCTTAGAGCCAGAAATACAAAAAGAGCCAGAAATACACAAAACCAATGGAAGAAAGATACAAAAAATCAATCAAATACAAATTTCAATTCCAACTCAAACGGCAATTGAGGTTTTGTTCAAAAAATCCGAGAATCCAGATTTTATTGTCGTGGTGTAAAAAAAAACGAATTTTGGAAGAAGAAAAACTCTTTTTTTATTGAATGTTTTTGATCATATTATCATCATATTTTATCATACTCATTTCTATTCTACCTTCTCGGAATTCATTCTCCAACTCCAAGGAATTCTATGGAAAATATTCCGAAGGATTCCTTCCCATCTCCTTATTTTAGGATGTCATTAGAAATGATAGAAAGACAATTATTATTTAATATAGCTATAGCTAGTTGTGCAAGGATTTTACGATTAAGAAAAGAAGCAACTGTCCTCTGTACAGCTTGTTTATTAATCTCCTATAACTATAGAATCCCGGAAACTATAGAATCCCGGATTTTCGGGAATTACTGCATTTATACGAGTGATCTACAAACGGCGCAAATTTCTTTTTTGTCTATCTCTATCCCGATGGGCCGAGACGAAAGCTCTCATTTTTTGGTGAATCATAGTTCGAGTAAGGTTTGAATGAGTCCCTCGAAAACCTGATGCGAAAAAACACATTTTTGTTCTACGCTTGTGAGCTATAAATCCTCGTCTAATTCGGGTCATTGAATAAACGCAATTTTTAGGAATAATTCATTGAGTTCTTTTTTTTTTTTTCAGTTATTTTATTCCCTTCCACTTTTCTAGAATAACAAAACAGATTCTTCCAATGTATAAAATAAGAATTCCAACAGCTTTTGCTACTCTAACCTTCCTAGCCACGATTTTTTCTTTTTTTTTTTAGACATTTCGCCTCGAAATAAGAAATTGTATTAATACCTAGTATCAAACAAAAACATAACATGATATAATAAATATCAATAAGTAGTAAATAGAAATGGATAAAGAAATAGTGGGTTCCTTCGTTTCTATGGTTATTTCTTAAACGGTGAGGTCTTCCCTATACACCGGAGCCCTCTCTTTTTTTCCTTTAATAATCATTTAATCGATGCTATTGTTAACTTGTACAGTTCACACTTTTTTGGCTCTACCCAGAAATTATCCAGTAATAGATCTTTCACAACGAGATCTATCTATACAGTAACGGTATTTAATTATGAAGATTAGCTGATTAGCTGACCCTGTTAGTCCGTTCTTGCAAGAGTACAGGCATAAATTTTCGGCCTTTTCCTAAGCTAAGATTTCCCCTGCTTAACGGCTAATCATTTGCTACCAATGGGGAATTCTTTCACAATTTAATTTGAAAATTGAGATGATTGAATTTTCACTAATAGAAACCATAAATTTGATACACAATAAAAGGATATGGTAGATCTTTTTTTTTTAGATAGTGTTTTAGATATTAGATAGTGAAGGGGTTTTTACCATTCTATCCTATTGATCGGTATTGATCGCGAATAGTGGAAAATTCGTTTCCTTTCTTTTGTTCCAATCCACAATCCGAACGAGTCGCACATACACCCGAGTACATATTCCTCGGCGCTGAGGACACCCTCTAAGAGCGGGGGTTTTGTTGACATTTCTGATTGGCTGTCTTGCCTTCCTAATAAGTTGTTTAACAGTTGGCATAATGAATCATATGCATAATGGGTTGGTTTAGGTCGCTCCTAACCGGATGATTATGCGGAGGATTAGGGATTATTTCTATTTTCTATATTAACATTCTATTCAAATTAATAGAATGTTAATATAGAAATATGAAACAACCCCAACCACGATTTGTATGAAATTCCAGTTATTTTTTATGTAACTCCTACAAGATCAGCGCCCCCACGTTGCTACAAAATCAACAATTCCATGAGCTTGGGCTTCTGTTGCTGACATAAAAGAATCGCTTTGCAGGTCTTTGAGTATGACCTTTAAAGGTTGATTCGTTCTTTCTGCATAAATTTTGATGACGTCTTCCTGAATGATTAGTAGTTCTTTCATTTCCATCAAAAATTGGCTGTTTTCGTTGTTGTCATCCTTATCGTCGTCGTCGTCGTTGTCGTCGTTGTCGTCGGCGTCGTCATCGTCGTCCTCCTCCAAAAAAGAAGCATGAGGTTGATGTATCATTACCCCAGCGTGAGGGAATGCTATACGTTTGTAAGACTTTCCCACGGCCAGGATAAAAGATGCCATTGAAGCGGCCAGTCCGACGCATATTGTTCGTATATCCGACTCCACAGCCTCCATAACATTATAAAGACTCATACCTGGGAGTATCCATCCCCCGGGAGAGTCTATATAAAGACAAAAATCTGTGATATCATTTTCTGAATCGAGAAATAGCAAAAGATTGATAAGTTGATTCGCTATCTCGCTATTAACGTCTTGAAACAAAAACAGCTGTCTCTTTTTATAAAGTGCATTGTATAAGTCAACCCAAGTTGACTCTTCGTCTTCTTCGCGGTATTCGTATTCAGGAAGGTCAAAGTCAACGTCAAAGTCAAAGGGTACTTTTGGAACACCAAGTGGCATTTTTTATAATGTAAAGCATAAAGCATTAAGTATTCGAGTTTCCTTTAATAGAGAGGTATCCTCATACAAATGAATTTATTGTCTTTTTGATAGACAAATATGTCAACCCCAGCCAGAACCGAAATTTTTCTCTTCTCTATTTCGAGATTCTATTCTAACATAGAATCTATATATATGTCAACCCCAGAACCCAAATTCTTATGCGAATATCTAATCGGAAATCTTATATTTCTATAACTCATAGAATCGATTTTCTATGAGGTTTTGCCAGAGCACGACGCTGTCCAGAATCGAACTGCAATAACAGGGGAGATATAGACATATATATAAATAACTATCCTTTTATCTGTGTTGTGTATGTTTCATAAAGCCCTCTTCCGCGCTTCAATCGTATTATAACAACCTCTTAGAAAAAAAATATCTATATCTCTTTTGCGTGAACCCTCTTTTTTTTTTTAACTAAAACTAAAAAAAGAAATTCACGAAATTAAGGCTAAGTGCTAAAAGAATCTACTTTAATACTGTTTCTGATTATTGGGTCTTTATTTTATCGAAGAGATCAAATCCGGATCACTTATTTTACTGGTATTGAATCCTATTGGAATATGTAAAACATGTAATATCATAAGATAATAATGGTAGAAATGGAATTACCTTTTCTTTTGTTATTCTATACAAAACTTAATAAGTCTAACTTAATAAGTTAAGTGGAATTTTTCAATTCCTTTCTAGTTGTATTTGTTGCTTTCTAGTTGTATTTGTTGGAAATTCCAATTTGAGTCTAAAATTCTCTTTATTCCCCTGTTCATATATATTTCATACATTCCATATTCATATATGGGTTAGATAAAATTTTATGTGATTCCGTAAACAGAATACAAATTTCATTATTGCCAGATTGACCCATATAATGGGATGAAGAACGACTCAATAATGGAATTTTTTTGTCAATAAATAGGAAATTCAAAAAAAAAATGCTTAGAGATGGAAATGAGGGAATGTCTACAATACCTGGATTTAATCAGATACAATTTGAAGGATTTTGTAGGTTCATTGATCAGGGCTTAACAGAAGAACTTTCTAAGTTTCCAAAAATGGAAGATACAGATCAAGAAATTGAATTTCAATTATTTGTGGAAACATGTCAATTAGTAGAACCTTTGATAAAAGAAAGAGATGCTGTATATGAATCACTTACATATTCTTCTGAATTATATGTATCCGCAGGATTAATTTGGAAAAGCAGTAGGGATATGCAAGAACAAACCATTTTTATTGGAAACATTCCTCTAATGAATTCCCTGGGAACCTCTATAGTAAATGGAATATACAGAATTGTGATTAATCAAATATTGCAAAGCCCCGGTATTTATTACCGGTCAGAATTGGACCATAATGGAATTTTGGTCTATATCGGCACAATAATATCAGATTGGGGAGGAAGAGTAGAATTAGAGATTGATAGAAAAGCAAGAATATGGGCTCGTGTGAGTAGGAAACAGAAAATATCTATTCTAGTTCTATCATCAGCTATGGGGTTGAATTTAAAAGAAATTCTAGAGAATGTGTGCTACCCTGAAATTTTCTTGTCTTTCCTTAATGATAAGGAGAAAAAAAAAATTGGGTCAAAAGAAAATGCTATTTTAGAGTTTTATCAACAATTTACTTGTGTAGGCGGAGATCCAGTATTTTCTGAATCCTTATGTGAAGAATTACAAAAGAAATTCTTTCAGCAAAGATGTGAATTAGGAAGGATTGGTCGACTAAATATGAACCAGAGACTAAATCTTCATATACCTCATAACAATACTTTTTTGTTACCGCGAGATATCTTGGCAGCTGCGGATCATTTGATTGGAATGAAATTTGGAATGGATACGCTTAACGACATGAATCATTTAAAAAATAAACGTATTCGTTCGGTAGCGGATCTATTACAAGATCAATTCGGATTGGCTCTGGTTCGTTTAGAAAATGTTGTTAGAGCAACTCTATGTGGAGCAATTAGA